AAGGAGGGTTTGAAATGCGAGATCTAAAAACATATCTCTCTGTGGCACCAGTGGCAAGTACTTTATGGTTCGCGGCTCTAGCAGGTCTCTTGATAGAAATCAATCGTTTATTCCCGGATGCATTGACATTCCCCTTTTTTTGATTCTAGTTATTGGCACGGGACAGGGTGACGAAGATTAGAGATCCAATAAAATATCTGTGATTAAATCCCTCTTCGTTCGTTTTTTTCTAATTATACTAGAATAAGTTCGAAAAAAAAAAGAGGAAATTAAGAAAGGTGGATTTGGCCTCAGTGAAATTTGGAATTTTTCCCTGGTTTCCTTTCAATGGAATTGAATGAATACTTCAATTCCATTGCTATTAATAATTATTAAGAGTAAGACCATAAATGGAATTGTTTGGGTAGGGGCAATAATATCATACAAGATATTTAAATCAAAACGGAAATACTCTACTGTGATTCGAAATATATTTCGAAAGCATTGTAGTAGTGAATTATTACTGTACTCTATAAAATGAATTGGAACAATTTCATAATTTGATTTTGAATTATCTTTTTTTTCGTTCCTTTTTTCTTCTTCCCTTCGAATCTTAAAATCGAAGAGTTAAGTGAATAAAAAAAACCAAAGGAGGTTCATGGCTAAGGGTAATGATATCCGAATAACTGTTATTTTAGAATGTACTAGTTGTGATAAAAAGAGTGTTAATAAGGAATCTAGAGGTATTTCTCGATATATTACTCAAAAGAATCGACACAATACGCCTAGTCGATTGGAATTGAGAAAATTCTGTCCCTTTTGTTGCAAACAGATGATTCACGCAGAGATCAAGAAATAGAGAAAATGGATTACTTGTGTGTCACCCTTAGGAGAGGAGGTATTTTGAAAAAATTTTTTGAAGAACATAAAACTTAATTATATAGATACCAGATAAATTCTCTTATCTATATTATATAAAGAACATTCTATAACATAAATATACATATATCATTATATAGCATATATTTCCTTATATAACAAATATATGACAAAAAAAAATAAGAATATAACTAAAACAAATCCTTTTTTTTATAACAAAGGGGATTTTCGGTATAGGAATAAACAAACCATGGATAAATCTAAGCGACTGTTTGTGAACAAAGGGGATTTTCGGTATAGGAATAAACAAACCAGGGATAAATCTAAGCGACTGTTTGTGAATGTGAAATGGAAGAAATCAATTCGTAGGAGTTCGCCCCGAATCCAATCTGGGGATCGAATTGATTATAAAAACGTGAGTTTACTTTTAGAATTTCTCACTCTACAAGGTAAAATTTTATCTAGACGTGTGAATAAATTGACCTTCAAACAACAACGATTGATTACGATTGCTATAAAACAAGCTCGTATTTTATCTTTGTTACCTTTTGTAACTTCGTCACCTTTTGTTCAAAAAGGAAAAAAAAAATATGCAAAAAGCAAGTCGATTACTAGAACTACTACTCCTGTTCATAATGGAAAAAAAAAATATGCAAAAAGCGAGTCGATTACTAGAACTACTACTCCTGTTCTTAAAAAAAAAAAAAAATAGAGTTACGTTACTTCAATTAATAATAAATTGAATCTAAACTCAAAGTTTATGCGGATTGGTATTTTTTTTTTGTTTTTTTGAGCGTGGTTGATTATTTATTTTTAGAATTCATATGAATTTTATTTTATCATACAAATCTATTTTATTCTACCACCTTCCCGGAGTTCAGTCTCCGGGGAATTTTTATATGATATCGTTGGCAATCATAAAAAGACAATTCCCCTTTAATCTAGCTATTTGTGCAAGTATTTTACGATTAAGAAGCAATTGATTCTTGTACAGATTATTGATTAATTTACTATAGCTATAGTATATTTTTTCTTTATTAATGCGAATTATTGCATTGATTCGATTGATCCACAAACTGCGATAGTCCCTTTTTTTCTGATCTCTATCCCGCTGAGACGAAACCAAAGCTTTTATTCTCAGTTGCAAAATAGTTCGAAAAAGGTTTGAATGAGCTCCGCGTAGAAAGGAACGAAGTTTTGCCCCCCGTTTTTGAGCGATAGATCCTTGGTTAGTTTTGTTCATTGGATAAATGAGACTTTGATGAATAACTCTTTTCTTTTTCTATTTCAGTTCTTTTTTTATCGTTTCTAGTCTATTACTAACAACATGGATTCTTCCTATGTATAAAAGAAAAATTCCAATGGCTTTTGCTACTATAACCTTCCCAACCACTATTTTTTTTTTTTCGTTTTTTCTAAGTATAAGTATTGAAACTCTTAATAATAACTTCTATTGATACTAGGTATTCAAAGAGGCATAGTAAATAAAATAGAAATAAACAAAGAAATGGTGGGTTCCATCGTTTCTATGATTACTTGTTAAACGGTGAGGTCCTCTCTATACACCGGAGCCCCTTCCTTAATTGAATCTTGATTCAATCAATGTTATTGTGAACTTGTACAGTTCACACTTCTGAGCTCTACCCATTCAATATCTAGTAATAGGTTTTTCACAATAAAATCTAGCTATACAGTAACGGTATTTAAGTATGAAGATTAGCTGGGTAGTTGACCCTCTTAGTCCGTTATTGCTAAATTTAGGGCATAATTTGTCTTTCTTTCAAATAGAATTTTTCCCGCTGAATGGAGAACTTTTTGTTACCAATGGGAAATTTTTGTTTCATCTTAAATTACAAATTAAGGTGATTTGGTTTGCACCAATTGAGAAACCATAAATTTTATACACAATAGAATTCTATATATACAATTCTTATGAATAGAATATATTTTTTAATTGGAGTATATGATCTAAACGAGTCGCACATACACCCTAGTACATGTTCCTCGGCGTTGAGGGCATCCCCGAAGAGCGGGAGATTTTGTTCCAGTCCGGATTGGCTGTCTTGTGTTTCTAATAAGTTGTTTTATAGTTGGCATGGTGAGTCATATACATAATTAGCTGGTTTAGATTAATCCTAACCCCATAATTTAGAATTGATAGGAAAAAAAGGGTCCTACTAAATAGAACCCTAAGAAATAGGACCCTAGACCCTAAAGAAATTAGAATTGATAGGAAAAAAAGGGTCCTACTAAATAGAACCCTAAGAAATAGGACCCTAGACCCTAAAGAAATTAGAATTGATAGGAAAAAAAGGGTCCTACTAAATAGAACCCTAAGAAATAGGACCCTAGACCCTAAAGAAATTAGACATAAATCTTGTGAAATTACATTATGCATTTATTAGGATCAAATCGGAAAGAAAGATTTGATGCGAATTTTGTATTTAGTTCAGCAGAGTATATGAAACTCTATCAATAATTCCGAACTCTTCGGCTTCGTATGCTGACATAAAAGAATCCCTGCACATCTCTTCATATACCTCTAAGTGAGATCTCATTGCTCTTTGGGCATAAATATCTATTATATCGTATTTCACTTGGTCTAATTCGTCCGCGTCGTGCATACAGTATCCCGTTCGGTCCTCATAAGAAGCACTAGAAGGTTCATGCATCATTACCCTGATCTTTTTAAAGCCGTACAGGCAAGCCTTTTTTTGATTGTTTCTATAGCATACGGCTCTACTTTAAATTTTTCATTTTTTTGACCTTTCATTGAAGAAATACAAAAAAAAAGATACCGGGTCTATCAGACCCAGATCAGTAAAGAATCTAATAACCACCCTTCTTTTTTTTTGAGAATACTTTTTAAAGACTATGATGATTCCGTTGCTATCTTATTTCTTCTAGTTTTTGATTCAGCAATCCCAAAGTTTCTTTTTTTCAAATAAATATAAAAAATTCTGTGACACTAAAAGAGGCTCCGATATATCAGATAAAATCGTAAATACCCCTTTTTCAGACTACTCTTTCGATATCTAATCTAATGGTTTTGAAAAAAAAAATTATTTTTGCATATCGAACTCAAAATGTCATGCTTTTTTTACTTAATATTGGCGTAGACATAGTCTTCTTTTTTTTTCTACAAATAAGAATCATTGGCGCCAAGAGTTAGGGAATGCTGTACGTTTGGTAATTTCTCCTCCTGACAAAATAAGAGATGCCGTTGAAGCGACGACTCCAAAGCCTACTGTCTGTACGTCTGCATTTATTAATTGCATCATTTCAAAAATTGCCATTCCATACCGAATTTCTCCGCCTGGAGAATTTATATAAAGATACAAATCCTTGTGCTCGTTCTTTGAATTTAGATGTATCAGTGCATGAACAATGATATCTGACACTTCCTCGTCAATCTTTTTACCTATAAACACTACTCTTCGCTCAAAAAGTTTATCGGTTAATTCCTTTAAATCCGGCATCCAATTAGGTTTTTTTTTTGCTTTCTCGTCGTTATCGTCTGAAAATGGATATTTAAATGGAGGAACTTTTATTGACATAAATTGGAAAATAATGAAATTGTCGACTAAATTTTGCTTTGGTGTGAGAACGTAAGGAGACAGAATGAGTTGATTCTGCTCAAAAGCATTTTTATTTCGCCGCCAAATAACATAAAAAAAGAAGACTAAATGAATAAAGGAAAGTTTTGATGAATAGGTCGTTCTTGTAATTATATTAGAATAACTATATTATTCTATATTTTTTGAAATTCTGAATTCTATTCAATATTGAAAGAATCTTTTGAATCAATATTGAAAGAATCTTTTGAATTATTCTATTTTTCATATATAAATGAAATTCTTTTATATTTGTATATACTTTGTTCTTGTTTATTATACTCTTTATATCTTCTTATTGCTATATATCTTCTTATTTATAGATGAATTATTCTATTTTTCATATATAAATGAAATTCTTTTATATTTGTATATACTTTGTTCTTGTTTATTATACTCTTTATATCTTCTTATTGCTATATATCTTCTTATTTATAGATTCTATATATTCTCTGTTTTTCATTAATTGAATATAAATATTTGATTCGATATCTTACTTAAAGATCGATATCAGAAAGTAAAAAAACA